TAAGATGAGGTCTTGAGCAGTTACATAACCCGGACCCTTGATGCAAATAGAAGCGTCTTGAATTCCATACAAATTACTTCTCAATACAATTTCTTTCAAATTCATTAAAATCTCATGTATCGATTCTTGAATACCCATTATGGTAGAATATTCATGTGGTATTTTTTCAGATTTTGCACGTGTGATAGATGTTCCTTCCGTTTCTCCAAGCAAAGCTCTCCGCATCGCAATCCCTATTGTCTCGGCTTGACCCTTCATAAGTGGAGACAGAATAAAGCGTCCATAAAAAAGGCGCTTACTGTCTTTTCTGGATTCAACACACCTCCACCGTAGTGTCCGAGTAGATATTCTTACTTTCTCTTGAACCATAAGTAATAGAATTTTCTCAAATCATTGAATTATGAATTATTTATTTCTCTTGAAATCTCTTCAATGCTTTTTTTTTACACGCGTCTTTTTTTAGGGGGCCGGCAGCCATTATGTGGCATAGGAGTTACATCCCGTACGAAACTTAACAGTATACCACTTCTACGAATAGCTCTTAATGCCGCATCTCGTCCGAGGCCAGGACCTTTTATCATAACTTCTGCTCGTTGCATCCCTTGATCCACTACTGCACGAATAGCGGTTCCTGCCGCAGTTTGGGCAGCAAAAGGTGTCCCTCTTCTTGTACCCTTGAATCCACACGTGCCAGCGGAGGACCAAGAAATAACCCGACCCCGTACATCCGTCACAGTCACAATGGTATTATTGAAACTTGCTTGAACATGAATAACTCCTTTTGGTATTCTACGTGCATTCTTCCGTGATCCGATACGTCCACTCCTACGTGAACCCATTTTTGGTATAGTTTTTGCCATATTTTATTCTCTCATTTTTATTCTCTCAAAAATACATAAAAATAAGTTAGAGATATACCCATCTTATGTAAAAATAGCTCCTTTTTTCTACATCGTGTTCTTAGAAAGATCTTTCTTTTTATTATTTTGTTTTGACTATTACTATGATTCTTATTATATATTATAATATTAGTATTAGAATTATTGTTTATTTCTATTTTTTATATTCTAAAATTAAAAAAATATATATATATTAAATATATTAAAAATTAAATCAAAATTATTTCAAATTTTTAGAAAGATTAGCCTTGTCTTTGTTTATGTTTAGGGTTAGAACAAATTACCATAATTCGTCCTCGTCTACGGATCAGTCGACATTTTTCACAAATTTTACGAACAGAGGCTCTTATTTTCATATTTGTCATTCCCAAACTGAATTCTCAATATACTTATTAGGAAGAAAATATCTTTCTTTCGATTGGAACCTTACCGATTTTATCTCTCAGGATGGGAAATTTAAAAGTCGAAAAAACTACTTAATCGCTCAAATCTTTATTGCGGAGTCTATAAATTATACGTCCTCTAGTTGAATCATAACGACTTACTTCAATTTTTACCCTATCCCCAGGTAGTATACGTATAAAACTGCGCCGTATTCTTCCCGAAATATAACCTAAAATGAAATCTTCATTATCTAAACGAACCCGAAACATACCATTTGGAAGTGATTCAGTAATTAAACCTTCATGAATCCATTTTTGTTCTTTCATTCCACGTAAAACCCCTTTAAATTAAAGTATCAACTAATTAATGTAGGAGGAGTGAGATTAGAAATCCGCCCTTTTCCTTTCTTTTTTTTTTTTTTTAACAAAAAGGAAGTTCCGAAGAAAATTCGGATATCAGAAAAATTACCATATATAACACAAAAGTTCTCCGCCGATTCCTTCTAGTCGAGCCTCTCGATCTGTTATTATACCCCGAGAAGTAGAAAGTATTACAATCCCCATTCCGCCTAAAATTCTCGGAATTCGTTGATAATTAGAATAGATTCGTAGACCGGGTCGACTTATTCGTTTTAAATTCAAACGAGGTTTTTGTAGCCCCTTTCTATGTCGTAGCTTTAAAACACAAAAAGACTTTTCGCTTTCACGATGTTTCCTGGCGTTTTCAATAAAACCCTCTCGTAAAAGTATTTTAATAATGTTTTTGGTGATGTTAGTACATGGTACTCGAATCGTTCCTTTTCTATTCATATCAGCATTTCGTAGAGAGTTTATTATGTCAGCAAGAGTGTCCCTAGCCATGATAAACTAAAAAGGGTGTTGTCTATAGTTTTAGGTATATTGACATGTTCTTTTTTTTTTACATTTTGAAATTCTTAGTTTATTAATTGAGTTTCTTAGTTTATCAATTTAGTTTCAAAGTATATGCGTCAGACACACTCTACTAATGAATTTCATCTATTTCAGAAAATTGTTTAGTATATACTTTATTAAGGGCTCTTCTTCTATTCTTCTTCTATATTTATAATACCTCAGGTGCTAGTGAAACTATTTTAGTGAAATTTAATTCTCTCAATTCCCGGGCGATCGCACCAAAGATTCGAGTTCCTTTTGGATTTCCTTCTTGATCAATGACAACTGCAGCGTTGTCATCATATC